AAGCCTCCGCAATTTCAGAATCCCCCTGTTGAATGGCCTGTTCTCCCCGGTCGGAATAGGTGGGTTAATTCCTTCCCTTAGAACCGTACTTGAGAGTTTCCTAGCTCATACGGCTCGGCAGTCAACTCTTTTTTTATTCCATTTGAATCTACCATATCTAACTGAAGAAGATTTTTCGTAGATCTATCCCATTTTTCGGGTTAATGAAAAGAAGTTAATAAAATGAGTTTCAAACTTAAATCTTAAGTTTGGATTAAAAATCCGGTTTATTTTAGTTTTATCTTTTCTCCCACCTTCAGAAAAATAAAACATAGACATTTTGCCTATCATTAGAATTTTCTGAAAGGTAACTATCTCAGTTTCATATCATATAGAAATTTATATAGAATTTTTGAAAAAGACTTTCGAAAGGAAAGACTTACTATCTTTGGGATCTGATCCTACACCGCTGCTCAATATCTTAGTGGATCGACTCTATTACATAAGTGGATTCCTAACATTTGTCTCACATCATGACATAAGTAAGCAGTTATTTTTGTATCGGCGCAAAACCTTACTAATTGATCTTTACGGTGCTTACTCTATCAATTAGATCCTTTACCCATAGAATAAAACAGCTAGGCATATCTATTTCTTCATATTTCAACTTCTATGAAGTTTCTTTCTTTTCTACAGCTGATAAAAATCGTTGTTTTAGACAATGCATATGTAGAAAGCCCTTTTTCTAGTATTTACTAGTGAATTTGATCTTTATTTACTTTTTATTTCTATAGTGGAGATAGTCGCACGTAATGACAGATCACGGCCATATTATTAAAAGCTTGTGGTAAGAAAGGGTTTCGTTCGAGCGCTCGAAAATAATATTCCAAAGCTTTCGTGTGTTCTCCGTTACTTGTGTGGATAAGTCCTATGTTATAGAGTATATAACTTCGGTCATAGGGATCAATTTCTAGTCGCATAGCTTCATAATAATTCTGTAAAGCTTCCGCATAATTCCCTTCGGATTGAGCTGACATCCGTTACGGTCGTCATTCAATTCACAGAATCTCCGTTACAGAACCGTACATGAGATTTTCATCTCATACGGCTCCTCCCTTAATGTGCATAATGATAAAATGATAAAGAAGATGAAAATCTTCTCATTATGAACTAAGTAGGGCTAGTGTTTTTACAAGAAATCTCTAGCCAACCTTCCTGCAAGAGATCTTTTCTTAACATCAAACGTATTGTTACTAGAGAGAAAAGATAACTCCAACAATTTCTTTGTTCTCAACGCTTCCCAATGTCCAGGAATTAGTCACTTCAACAGCCTTCGATGGTTATACGGGTATCCAAAATACAAACGAGATGGATGTTTGTTGTCCCAACCATTCTTTTAGTCCCAAGCTTGCTAAAGAAGGGGATAATTTATAATATAACAAAGTTTTCGTGTTGTTAATTTCTAGGTGTAGTGCTTCTTCCCCTCTGCTACCTATTGGTTAGGATTGACCCGTAATACCGAACCTATAGGTATAACCTTTCGCTCAATACTAGAATCGAGAATTGAAACATAGCATCTGAGGCTGCATTAATCGAGGATACACGACAGAAGGAATTGTTCTATTTCCAAACTTTACCTTCTACAAGCGTAGATTTTTTTCTTTTTTTCCCGATCACGAATCATGTGTATTTCTCGTAAAACCGAGAGTCAAAAAAAAGTCAAATCGCACCATCTCTGTAATAAGTAAATGCCTCTTTTTCTCCTGAAGTTGTCGGAATTATTCGTAATAAGATATTGGCTACAATCGAAAAGGTTTTATCAATAAAATTTCCATTTATCCGCGATCTAGACATAGGTAGCAATCCATTCTATCATTGTTCTCATTACTTCTCGGGGGAAAATGATCCCACAAGGAAAAGAATTTTACAGTACGAAATAACATAAAAACAGATTCATTATCATTAAAAAATATGGCCCAATATTAAATATTCAAATTGTTCTTTTTTACATTACAGGAACAGGAATTGATTGATAAGAATTAAGAAATAAATATTGGGAACCGCATTGGATTCCATCTTACTGGAATAGTCTATCAACGAAAGAAACTATTCTTATTTGATTGAAGTTACAGCTTAGAAAAACCTAAGTTGATTGAATTATGATACAAAGAAGAAAAAGGATCGAATCGAGTAATCATTGTATGATGAAAATGGGCCCATTTTTTTTGTGTACTTAGCGGATATCACTAGACAATCAACTATAAAAAAATTGTTTATCAATTTGTATTTTTAATAGATAGATGGGATAAGGATTTTTGTTGATAACAGGCCTAAAAAGCAATTTGAGAATTCTTCTGGTATGGAATCGTAGTCTAAATAGAATCATGATCTAAAGATATCCATTAACCATAGTCTATAAAATATAGAACCCTAGCTCAGTCGATTCGTTAGAATTTCTAATTTATTGATTTAATGCGGTCGGTATAGTATAAATAGATTAAATAGATAATCAGAAAAAGAAGATAACATTGTTTTTGCAAACATGAATAGAAATTTTTTAACAGTTTTTATAAGAAAACATTTTTCTATTTTTATCGCTTTCTATTTAGATTTTATCGCTTTCTATTTAGAATTGATTGGTTGTACCTACCCAATAATCTAATTCTAATATGAATAATGAATTATTCACTCGATTTTCGGTTTTTAGGTCATAATCATTATGTAGGAGAGATGGCCGAGTGGTTGAAGGCGTAGCACTGGAACTGCTATGTAGGCTTTTGCTTACCGAGGGTTCGAATCCCTCTCTTTCCTTACCTTCACCTAATTTACCGATCTTACTAACCACAATAGATCAATAGATCTAGATCAAATAGCAATATATGACTATTCCAACAGTTAGACCTTTCTTTGATATGGATTCTCTATTCCTAATGGCTGTGGTACGGAAAATACTGTTAAAGAAACGAGTAGACAAGGAATGAAAATATCCCTCTCGGTCTATGACACCTAAATGGAAGAAAAATCCGGAGCAAACCCTTAATTTATCTTAACCTTAGGTTAATTTACTTCGCCGAAAGGGAGGAAAATAGGTTATATTAGTCTTTATTTTCTTTTTGTTAGGTTTAAGTCTGACGAGAATAATATTCTACAACCAGCAATTCATTTATTTTCAAACCGACCCATTTACTATCTATTATTTGATTGACTAATCCTTTATATTGGAATGGTTGAAGAGTCAAATGGTTTGGCAATTCCTCCTGAGGGGATGAATCGAGAGAATTTTGAATTAGAGCTCTAGATTTTTGTTCATCTCTCGCCGCAATAGTATCTCGGGGTTTGCAGCGATAACTTGGTATATCTACTATACGACCGTTGACTAAAATATGTCTATGGTTAACTAATTGGCGAGCTCCCGGAATAGTCGGGGCCATACCCAACCGAAAAAGGATGTTATCCAGACGCATTTCAAGTAATTGTAGTAAAACCTGACCTGTTGACCCCTTTGCCTTTCCGGCGAGACGAACGTATTTAAGTAATTGTCGTTCTGTAAGACCATAATGAAAACGCAATTTTTGTTTTTCTTCTAGGCGAATACGATATTGGGATTTTTTCCCAGAACGCGATTGGTTTCTAAGATCACTTCCAGCTCGGGGCCTTTTATTAGTTAGCCCTGGTAAAGCCCCCAGGCGACGTATTTTTTTGAAACGAGGACCTCGGTAACGCGACATAAAGACTCCTTATTTATAATTAATTATTAATTAATTCTTATTGATGAAATTTCATTCTACAGAATAAATCTAAACTAAAAATGAACTAAATTCTAAATAAAGCAAAATTTACTGAAGTATTATTCTATTATTAATATTAATTAAAGAATAATGAGATGAGTTGAATAAATATCCAGTTTCCGGTTTTCTATATATAGAAAAGGAAAAGGATTCTGTTCGTGAGATAGTTGGAAATTCCTATCCTATAATCAATGGCTTTTGCGAAAAGAAGAATACATTTTTTTTTTTCACTTTGATTTCAAAGATGCATTATCAATCATGTAAAAAAGAAAATAAATAGAGAAAAGCCGACTATCGGAATCGAACCGATGACCATCGCATTACAAATGCGATGCTCTAACCTCTGAGCTAAGCAGGCTCACATAACATAAATTCGACATGCAGAGGAATTCAATAAACTCTTAGAATCTTTGCTATTAACTATTTTCATTCTTGGCTATTCATATTCGCTATTTATAACATAATTCATATTAAATATGAAATTCATTATTATTATTTTAATAATAATAATTAAAATAATAATAACTGTTAAATATTATAGAACATAAGATTAATCTAGCGATATATAATTTCAATTTTTTTATTATTTTAATTTTTTTATTTTATATTTATTATATTTTATAAAATAATATAAATAAATTTTCGACCGTTCAAGTATTTTCAATTTCATGGGTAAATGAGTGGAAGAGAGACAGATTTATAGGGTATGTATCCACCTATATTGAATTGCGGATACAGAAATGATAAAATCGTTTTTGATTGGACCGAATACGAGCCTCCTATAGAAGATGAAAGAAGATACACAAGAAATCACAAAGAGGAGAAAACACTTTTTCGAGACAGGCATCTATCTAATGAATTGAACGGTTCCGGATAAATGAAAGAAAAAAGGGACGGGATCACAATGAGATTTTCGTCTCAAAAGGGGGATATGGCGAAATCGGTAGACGCTACGGACTTAATTGGATTGAGCCTTGGTATGGAAACTTACTAAGTGATAACTTTCAAATTCAGAGAAACCCTGGAATTAATAAAAATGGGCAATCCTGAGCCAAATCACGTTTTCCGAAAACAAGCAAAGGTTCAGAAAGCGAAAATAAAAAAGGATAGGTGCAGAGACTCGATGGAAGCTATTCTAACGAATGGAGTTAATTGTATACATTGGTATAGGAATCCTTCTATCGAAACTTCAGAAAAGTGAAGGATAAGCCTGTATACATAATACAGAAGAAT